AGAAAAATGAATAATTCAAGTTATTAATCATTTTGGCTAACTGTTTTGACGTATATGATAAGTAAAAAGGCAGTAGGAACTAAAATGAACAGCGCAGTAGCAATAAACGCAAGAATATTGACTTCCATAATCTCTTTGTTTTCTTCTTTCACAATAATTCGGGATCTAATCCCATAGAGATGATAAAGTGGACTCCTATCAATTCAAAGGTATGAATTGCATCTTGATGATACTAACAATATTATGAATAACAATATCAAATCAAATCGATTTATCGTCGCGAATTGAATAGTATAACATAGTATAACATAGGAAGATCTTTTATCCATACTCAATCTAAATGAAATAGAAAGAAAGAAAAATAGGATTCTTACTTACGGCTCTTTATGAAACAATTTCAGGAATCCACTCATAAAAAGTTCCTAGATTGAATTCTATTGAAATAGAAAGAAAAAAAAGAATAAGAAAAAATAAAATATACAAATAGAAAGAAGAGCCATTCAACCATTATGATGAAATTTATGAGCAGTACTCAGAGCCTCTAGTGAGTCTGGATACAAAGTATCTTCAATCTTCAGTTCTTTGCCACAATTATTCAATGAATTTACCATCAGCCTATCCAATCTAATTTCATCGCAGACAGAGTTAGTAGACACTACCTCAAAGTTATATTGTAAAATAATTAGGGAGTCTTTATAGTCTTTTTTAGAATCCTTTCTTCAACCTTAGTAGCCAAAACGGAGTGTCTCTTAGGAACCTTTGGATACCAAGCTTTCCGACTTCTTACTTTCATAGTTCTGATGTCCAGAATGAATTCTCACTATTTCTTTTATTTGATTCAATTCAGAATAGCCCAAACCAATCATTAATAAGATTGAGTTGCTTCAGATTTATTGGTACCTTTTTGAGCCACACTCAGAACCCAGATTTTGAGAAAAAAGATGACAGTCTTTTATAGGCCCTACGGATTCTCAAAATCAAGTATCGACAGACCTAGCCCTTGCCTATGCTTTTGCGGGGCAAGAATTCGTCAAGTTCGATCAACAGAATTAAAAAATCCCAAGTATTTTTTTGTTGATCAGGCGACACCCAGATTCGAACTGGGGATAAAGGATTTGCAGTCCCCCGCCTTACCGCTTGGCCATGCCGCCAAATTCCATCCAAAATGGATAAAGAAATTATAGAATTCTATATATATATAGAATTCTACTTATATTCTATTTATTCTATTTATAGAATCTATAATTCTATTTATTATTATTCTATTTCTTTTCCTCTCCTCATTTTGTTTTGATTTGGATTTTTTACTTTCTTAATTTATTTATTTTTGGATCTTGAATCCCATTGTACTTCTTTTTTTTTCCAAAAAAGAATTCCTCTTTTTTATTGGATCCTGTTTCTATTCTTTTCTTCGATTGATTTTATCTCAAAACACGCGTCGCTTAAAAACTTACCTTCTCTTTTCACTTTTCTATAGATTCGATAGATCTATAGAAAAGTGAAAAGATTCCCGGCCCCGGTCACAGACTGTAAAATGCAGGGCAATTTAGAATAATTCACTCTTTACTTCATTAACTTATTACTCTTTTACTCTTACTTACTTTTCTTACTTTGAATTAGTGAACGTGAACAGCTCTTAATTTTGTATCTCCATTTGTATTACCTTAATGGATGCAAAATCCAATTGATTTACGACTAATCATTATCTATTACATTATCAATTAGAATTATAAGAAAATCTATGTGTATATGTAAACCCCAGAACAGTGTAAACTCCAGAACAGAAATTTTTATACGTGGATAACGAGCCCGGGTCTATTTCTTACATATCCCTATATAGGATCGTCGTGCTTGAATATTTCATTGAATATGAATAGAAGATAGACATTATGTATAGAGTGCGACCTAACCTATGTTGCACCAAGTTCAATTATGATAAAAGATGTAATATACGGATAGGTATATTGGCATGTACTTCCTAAAGATTACTCCTATGACTATATACGTACGCAATTCCATTGTATTTTAGAAATTATACTACCAAAAAAAGATTTGCGAATTCCTTTTTGAACATTCAATTGCGTGTGCTAAAAAAAGGGAAACTCTATGCTGTTTCTGATTCTTCTGTTTTTATCTCATTCATAGAGAGCAGATTGAATTCTAAAATTCATTGATTTTTTATTTTTTTGCACCCTGATCATAATATCATAATAAAAGAATTAGGTATAAATTGGATCAATTTTGATATCCGATAAAAGACTCCATCAGCCTAAGTGACAGAATTTTACCCGGGAATGCTTTATCAATTTCCATTTCTTTCTATTTGTACCTGGCTCAAGCTCAAATTCGAACTTGCATCGAAAATGCCCTCCATTTCTCTGTCTTGCTTCCGTTCATACGTATGATATATATGGATGGAGTTGACTAAGATTTTATGTGATTCAGTAAACAGAATGTCCATTCCATCATTGCTAGATCAATCGGTAGGGTTCGATGAATA